TCATCATTCCCTTTGGTTTGCACAACCAAAAAATTATTCCGAAGGTCTACAAGAAGATCAAAAAATAAGAGATTTTATCAAGAATTATGTACAAAAAAATATGAAAATGTCCTCCGGCGTCGAGGGAATTGCACGTATAGAGATTCAAAAACGAATCGATCTGATTCAGGTCATTATCTATATGGGATTCCCAAAGTTATTAATAGAAAATCGACCGCGAGGAATCGAAGAATTGCAGATGAATCTACAAAAAGAATTTAATTGTGTCAACCGAAAACTTAACATTATTATCACAAGAATTGCAAAACCTTACGGAAGCCCTACTATTCTTGCAGAATTTATAGCCGGTCAATTAAAGAATAGAGTTTCTTTTCGAAAAGCAATGAAAAAAGCTATTGAATTAACTGAACAAGCAGATACAAAAGGAATTCAAGTACAAATTGCAGGGCGTATTGACGGAAAAGAAATTGCGCGTGTCGAATGGATCAGAGAAGGTAGGGTTCCCCTACAAACCATTCGAGCTAAAATCGATTATTGTTCCTATACAGTTCGAACTATCTATGGAGTATTAGGCATTAAAATTTGGATATTTATAGACGGGGAATAATAAACCTTTACTTGTCTTTCCCTTCGATCCAGCGATGGGACAAAAAAAAGAGAAATTAGTTCCTTTTTATTTTTCTGTTCAATCAAAACCAAAACGAACAATTTTTAATTCTATAGGGTTGAATAAAAATTCGATTGACCTTTTGAAATAATTGCTATGCTTAGTGTGCGACTCGTTGGTTTTTTAGAATTAGATTAAAAAAAAAGACGAGTCTCTTAGTATAAACTAATAACTTAACTATACAACTAATGACCAACTCATCACTTCGCATTATCTGGATCCAAAGAACCAGTCAAGATATGATATATCGATCATATCACTGTAGCAACTGAAAGATTTTTTGCATAAACAAACAAAAGAAAAATAAATCTGATTCTACGCGGATTCCAAGTTGTGAAGCGAAATAGAGAAGAAAGATGTGGATAAATGGAAGGGTGAAAGAAAGGGAGAAAAAAACAAAACCAATGATAAAAAATTCCATACAATATGTAAGGTCTATGAGTCATCTCATAAAATAAAAAGCAGTGTAATAAAGCATTAATACGGATTCGTAAAAAATAAAATGAATCTGTTCCTAGAACAAAAAAAATAAGAGCTTCGAGCCAATAAAGACTAAGAAAATTGGCTCAAGAACAAATTTCATTATGAGCTCCATTGTAGAAATCCGACCTAACCATTAAGTAAGAAGCGATGGGAACGATGGAACCTGTGAATCCAAATCTATTGAAAACAGATTCATTGATCGGGATGGCGAAACAAACCATAGACAAATTCATTCATCTGTTGGGAAAAGTCATGAGCTAACCCTACAACTGAAATAGCGACGAAAAGAGTAAATATTCGCCCGCGAAAACTTTATTTTCTTGGATTGCTCATTTTTGGTCAATCCAATAGTATAGGATAAAATAAAAGGCAAAACAAAATAAAGATTCGTTAGAACATTATAAAAATAAAAAAGAATACAATATTTCAAAATTTAAAATAGAAATATTAATATGTTTAGTTATCTAAAAAAACAAGATATAGAAATCAATAATAAAATAGTCAAAGTTTGTATTATTCGCGAGGAGCTGGATGAGAAGAAACTCTCATGTCCAGTTCTGTAGTAGAGATGGAATTAAGAACCAAGCATCAATTATAACCCCAAAAGAACCAGATTCCGTAAACAACATAGAGGAAGAATGAAGGGAATATCTTATCGAGGTAATCATATTTCTTTCGGTAAATATGCCCTTCAGGCACTTGAACCTGCTTGGATCACGTCTAGACAAATAGAAGCAGGTCGACGAGCAATGACACGAAATGCACGCCGCGGTGGAAAAATATGGGTACGTATATTTCCAGACAAACCGGTTACAGTAAGACCCGCAGAAACACGTATGGGTTCGGGGAAAGGATCCCCTGAATATTGGGTAGCTGTTGTTAAACCAGGTCGAATACTTTATGAAATGGGCGGAGTCACAGAAAATATAGCCAGAAGAGCTATTTCAATAGCATCGTCCAAAATGCCTATACGAACTCAATTCATTATTTCGGGATAAAAAAATACGAATCAAAGGAAATAGGTCTTGGGGATACAAAAACAATCGCAGGTGCCGGTTTCTTTCTTTGGACAAACAATATTTCTTTTTTTCTTCGCCCTTTTGCATTGAAAGAATAGATTCTAAAAAAATGATATGATTCAACCTCAGACCCTTTTGAATGTAGCGGATAACAGCGGGGCTCGAGAATTGATGTGTATTCGAATTATAGGAGCTAGCAATCGTCGATATGCTCATATCGGTGACGTTATTGTTGCTGTGATCAAAGAAGCAGTGCCAAATATGCCCCTAGCAAGATCAGAAGTGGTCAGAGCTGTAATTGTACGTACTTGTAAAGAACTCAAACGCGATAACGGTATGATAATACGATATGATGACAATGCTGCGGTTGTCATTGATCAAGAAGGAAACCCAAAGGGGACTCGGGTTTTTGGCGCGATTGCCCGGGAATTGAGACAGTTAAATTTTACTAAAATAGTTTCATTAGCTCCGGAGGTATTATAAGGTATTATAAAATGAGACCATCATATGGTTAAAGTAAGGTATTTGAAAGAAAGAGATTAAGAGATATATTCAGATTTTTTAGTAGATTGTGTGTCACGCATATGCCTTTAAGAATTCAAATTCATAAAAAAATAAGTAAAAAAACAAGAAAGACATGTTGATTATATCAAAATTTGGGAGCACCAAGAATTTTAATTCATCATGGGTAGGGATACTATTGCTGACATAATAACCTCTATACGAAATGCTGATATGGATAGAAAAAGAGTGGTTCGAATAGCAGCTACTAATATCGCTGAAAATATTGTTAAAATACTTTTACAAGAAGGTTTTATCGAAAACGTGAGAAAACATCAAGAAACCAAAAAGGATTTTTTGGTTTTAACCCTACGGCATAGAAGGAATAGGAAAAGGCCCTATAGAAATATTTTAAATTTAAAACGCATCAGTCGGCCTGGTCTACGAATCTATTCTAACTACCAACGAATTCCTAGAATTTTAGGTGGGATGGGAATTGTAATTCTTTCCACTTCTCGAGGTATAATGACAGACCGAGAGGCCCGACTAGAAAGAATTGGCGGAGAAGTTTTGTGTTATATATGGTAATCCTTCTAATATCCGAATTGGATCCGAAACTTATTATTCGTGAAAAAAAAAAAAGAAAAGAGGCGGGTTGTCTAATATGGTTCCTCCTCCATCAGTTGATACTTCAAGGAGGCTTTACCTGGAATGAAAGAACAAAAATGGATTCATGAAGGTTTAATTACTGAATCCCTTCCCAATGGTATGTTCCGGATTCGCTTAGATAATCAAGATATAATTCTAGGTTATGTTTCAGGAAAGATCCGACGTAGTTTTATACGGATACTGCCAGGCGATAGAGTCAAAATTGAAGTAAGTCGTTATGATTCAACCAGAGGACGTATAATTTATCGACTTCGCAATAAGGATTCGAAAGATTAGGTGTTTTTATCAACTTCAACATTCCTTTCGTGGGAATATTATTCCAGAAGAAAAATGTAAAGAAACCTATTTTCTTCCAAAAAGTAGATTCAGAATTAAGATGAGGAATGCCAAATATGAAAATAAGAGCTTCGGTTCGTAAAATTTGTGAAAAATGTCGACTAATCCGTAGGCGGGGACGAATTATAGTAATTTGTTCCAACCCAAGACATAAACAAAGACAGGGGTAATCAGACTTGTTAAAATACCCGACGGAAAAGTCAAAAGAGGGATCTTTTTTGACACGAAATGGATATATCCATATATCTCTGACTCATATTTATGAGATGAAAAAATATGGCAAAAGCTATACCGAGAATTGGTTCACGTAGGAATGGACGTATTGGTTCACGTAAGAATACACGTAGAATACCAAAGGGGGTTATTCATGTTCAAGCAAGTTTCAATAATACTATTGTGACTGTTACCGATGTACGGGGTCGAGTGGTTTCTTGGTCCTCTGCCGGTACTTGTGGATTCAAGGGCACAAGAAGAGGCACACCGTTTGCTGCTCAAACCGCAGCGGGAAACGCTATTCGTACAGTAGTGGATCAAGGTATGCAACGAGCAGAAGTCATGATAAAAGGACCCGGTCTCGGAAGAGACGCGGCATTACGCGCTATTCGCAGAAGTGGTATACTATTAACTTTCGTTCGGGATGTAACCCCTATGCCACATAATGGCTGTAGACCTCCGAAAAAACGACGTGTGTAGAAATAAAAATTGAAGAGATTTCAAGAGAAACAAGAGAAAAAAATGATTCAATGATCCGATCAAATAATATTACTATGGTTCGAGAGAAAGTAACAGTATCTACTCGGACACTACAATGGAAGTGTGTTGAATCAAAGGCAGACAATAAGCGTCTTTATTATGGACGCTTTATTCTGTCTCCACTTATGAAAGGTCAAGCTGACACAATAGGTATTGCGATGCGAAGAGCTTTGCTTGGAGAAATAGAAGGAACATGTATCACACGTGCAAAATCTGAGAAAATACCACACGAGTATTCTACCCTAGTAGGTATTCAAGAATCGGTCCATGACATTTTAATGAATTTGAAAGCAATTGTATTGAGAAGTCATCTATATGGAACTTGCAACGCGGCTATTTGTGTCAGGGGTCCTGGATCTGTAACTGCTCAAGATATCATCTTACCGCCTTATGTAGAAATCGTTGACAATACACAGCATATAGCTAGCTTGACGGAACCAATTGAGTTGTGTATTGGATTACAAATAGAGAGGAATCGCGGATATCTTATAAAAACGCCAAATAACAACTTCCAAGGCGGAAGTTATCCTATAGATGCTGTATTCATGCCTGTTCGAAACGCCAATCACAGT